ATATGTGTTTAAAAAAGGAGCCTTTTCGTTGTTTTTGATCATTAATAAATCGAATAAACGAAAGCTTGTTTTCATAATTTTAGGTCCTTCTTTACCCCACAGAGACATTGAATAGAATGAGCTGCTTTTTTTGCCACTGTAATTTTGAAAATAAACGTTTAAATGTCCTTCAAAAGTAAGTAAATAGATCCGAAACATATAAAAGGCGGTTAATCCTGCCGTAGAATAAGCTATTATTGCAAAAATCGGTGAATACAACCAACTATCACTAAGAATTTCATCTTTGGACCAAAAACAAGCAAGAGGTGGAATACCACAAAGAGAAAGTGTACCTAATAAAAAAGAAGTTTTTGTAATTGGTACATGTTTTCTTAAACCGCCCATAAGAACCATATTCTGACTTTTATCTGGAGAATACCCAACAATAGCTTCCATCGAATGAATAATAGATCCAGATCCTAAAAACAACAATGCTTTCGAATAAGCATGAGTAATCAAATGAAATAAAGCAGCTTGATAAGAACCCATACCTAAAGCTAACATCATATAACCCAATTGAGACATTGTAGAATAAGCTAAACCTCTCTTAATATCTTTTTGAGCAAGAGCTAAAGTAGCTCCTAAAAACAATGTTATTATACCGATCAAAGATATTAGATTTAATATGTAAGGTATAGCTATGAAAAGAGGAAGAAGCCGAGCTACAAGAAAAATTCCTGCTGCTACCATCGTAGCAGCATGTATAAGAGCCGAAATAGGGGTAGGCCCTTCCATGGCATCGGGTAACCAGACATGAAGGGGAAATTGAGCAGATTTCGCAACTGCGCCGGCAAATAATAGGAAGGCACATAAAGTAACAAATAAAGGATTAACTTCATTATTGGAAACCAAGTTATTGAATATTTCAAACAAATCCCGAAATTCAAAACTACCTGTTATCCAATAAAAACCTAAAATTCCTAATAATAACCCAAAATCCCCGACACGATTAGTTACAAACGCTTTTTGACAAGCATTCGCCGCACTAGGTCGGGTGAACCAAAAACCTATTAATAGATAAGAACACATTCCAACTAATTCCCAAAAAATATAAATTTGTATTAAATTAGAACTAGTAACTAATCCCAACATTGAAGTATTGGAAAAACTCATATAAGCAAAAAATCTCACATATCCCCGATCATGAGACATATAATTGTCACTATAAATAAGAACCATAATCCCAACACTAGTGATTAATATTGACATAATAGAAGTAAGTGGATCAACCAAGCAGCCAAACTCTAAAGAAAAATCATTATTGATGGTCCAAGACCATACATATTGATAAACAGAATTGTTATTTAGTTGCTGAATAAAGAAATGGGCTGAAAAAACCATAACTATACTTAATAATAAAACACTCGGAAAAGCCCACATACGGCGAAGATTTTTAGTTGCCGTTGGAAAAAGTAGAAGTCCAGCTCCTATTAACATAGGAACTGGAAGTGGAATGAACGGTATGATCCATGAATATTGATATGTATATTCCATATAAAAATAAATAAAAAAAAATTATCTTAATTAATTGTTTCTGATTCACCAGTTCTTATTTCTTTTCTTTTGAAAGCGGTCGATTAATAAAAAAAATTAAGATATATAAAATAAAACTTAAATAGAATTTCCCAGGTTTAATTATTCGGAATCTTTCCAAACTACTTCAAATCAAATATTTCAAATGAAGATGAAGAGTTAGGGTTAGTCAAATGATATGAACAATTTACGAGTGAAAAAGAAATATGTACTTTGTTTATTATTAGTTTATTATTAAATTTATTATTAATATTGAATTGTTAATATGAAATTCAAATTATTAAGTCCAATTTTATGAAGATAAAAACGAAAAATTGCAATTTCGGTCTAATTATTACGTATTACAATAATTTATTTATATCTATAGAGCAAGGATAAATAATGACGGCAAAAAAGTATTTAATATGAATCATAGGGCCCATAACTTGACTCATAAAACCTATTTCCCATAAAACAAAACCAATTTATTGCAGTTTGGTTCGGCTATTCCCAATCATTAAGAAATTTTTTTAGAACTAATTGATTGTCTTCCATTACAATAAAAGCTATTTGTAGGAAATGCTTTGGTATCCCACACTTTTTTTATGTAAAATAAAAGGGAGGGGCAAAAAAATGGCTTTTAGAAAGTATTTTGTATATTTTAATCAATTAACTACTAGGCTTAGGCTCATTCGAGTTTGAAAATGAAAATTCCTTTCTTCGAACTTGACCAATTTAATTAATATAATAGAAAAAGAAAATTTATTACATTTTTTTTATTAAGCAGGAGAGGGATTGAGTTTTTCAATCTTTCGATGTATTTTATTACATGGAAGAATGGAACATGACAAAACTAGAAAGCAAAGACCCAACCCCTTTTGTTTGTATTTTTTATTTTATCAACTTCAATCTATTCTATTTGGCATAGTAGATCTTATTGTTCTTAGTAATATTTTAGACAATTTTTCCATACACCTTTTATGATGAGGGGAATGTAATTTAGAGAATAGCTAGCTAGAGATATAGTAAAGAACAATTGATTTTGAACAATAGATGTCTTTCACATCCAACCGATGAACCGATTATAATTTAAAAATGGCAGTGCCAAAAAAGCGCACCTCTAGTTCAAAAAAACGTATTCGTAAAAATATTTGGAAAAGGAAAGGATATTGGGCAGCATTGAAAGCTTTTTCGTTAGCGAAATCTCTTTCTACCGGTAGCTCAAAAAGTTTTTTTTGTGTGACAAATAAATAATCAAACAATAGACTAAATAATGTGAATCGGTCTAATTCAAAAAAGAGTCTCATTTTTGTTATAATTTATTTATAAGTTTTTTTTTTCTAAAGTTTAGAAGTTATCAAGATTATAAATAATATTAATCTAATAATAATAATTAATAATAGATAATAATCTAAATTACTATTTCATTTTTATTAAAAAAAAAAAAATTATTTCCATTCTCTAATGTTTTAACCTGATCAATAACAATATAAAATGGAATTCATTTTGTTTTGTTATTTTTTAGTAGAAATAATAATTCGGTTGTCTACTGAATTCAAAAAGTGAATGGTATTCTTTTGTTTGAAAAAAGAATAAACGCAAGCACAAGGTTTCACCTTTTGTTTTGGTATGTTTTATCATTTTCAAGATGGGGATTATCACCTTCCCCATCGACTTGACTCGATAATCAATTTACTTTTTAGTTCTATCCATGGATTGAAGTCAAAATTATCTAGTTCAAAATGTTCCGTTTTATTTTCAGGAGACCATAAAGTAATAAACTATGAAACGAAAAACCCCGTTGTTAGTTAAGTTAAAAAACGGATACCCTAAAATAAATAAAAAACAAAACTATTATAAGAATAATTAATATTATTAACGAAAACGTTTAGATTAAATGCCGCCCAATTTTGAAACAAATTTTTAGTCATCAATTTGAACCTTTCCTAAAAAATATTGAATTAACCCCCTCAATCTCGACGATTGAATAAAAATAGGTTATTATGATTTCGAATAAGCCGCTATGGTGAAATCGGTAGACACGCTGCTCTTAGGAAGCAGTGCTAGAGCATCTCGGTTCGAGTCCGAGTAGCGGCATGTCTTTTTCTAAATTCTAAAAGAGTAAGCCCTATAATAAATTCAATTCCCTATTTCAATTCCTATAATTGAGGCCCCCTTTTTAATAAATTTTATGATATTTTCAACTTTAGAGCGTATATTAACTCATATATCCTTTTCGATCATTTCAATTGTAATTACAATTCATTTGATAACTTTATTTGTCGATGAAATCGTAGGACTATATGATTCATCAGAAAAGGGGATGATAGCTACTTTTTTCTGCATAACAGGATTATTAGTTACTCGTTGGATTTATTTTGGGCATTTACCATTAAGCGATTTATATGAATCATTAATTTTTCTTTCGTGGGGTTTTTCCATTATTCATATGATTCCGTATTTTAAAAAACAAAAAAACCATTTAAGCGCAATAACGGCGCCAAGTGTTATTTTTACCCAGGGTTTCGCTACTTCAGGTCTTTTAACCGAAATGCATCAATCCGCAATATTAGTACCTGCTCTCCAATCCCATTGGTTAATGATGCACGTAAGTATGATGGTATTGGGCTATGCAGCTCTTTTGTGTGGATCATTATTATCACTAGCTCTTCTAGTCATTACATTTCGAAAATTCATAAGGATTTTTAGTAAAAGCAATAATTTATTAACGGAGTCGTTTTCCTTTGGTGAGATTCAATACGTGAATGAAAGAAACAATGTGTTACAAAACACTTCTTTGATTTCTTCTCAGAATTATTACAGATATCAATTAATTCAACAATTGGATCGATGGAGTTATCGTATTATTAGTTTAGGGTTTATCCTTTTAACCATAGGCATTCTTTCGGGAGCAGTATGGGCTAATGAAGCATGGGGATCCTATTGGAATTGGGATCCAAAAGAGACTTGGGCATTTATTACTTGGACCATATTTGCGATTTATTTACATATTCGAACAAATAAAAATTATGAAAGCGTAAATTCTGCAATTGTGGCCTCAATGGGCTTTCTTATAATTTGGATATGCTATTTTGGGGTTAATCTATTAGGAATAGGGTTACATAGTTATGGTTCATTTACATTACCATCTAATTGAATAAGGTACTTGACAACTAGAAGCCTGGGGCAGCATACGTATATATATGAAACCCTCATGTAAACCATCAAGAACCATTTGAATCATTCCATTTCCATTACTTGATTCAAATGGTTCTCGAAAATGTCAAAAATATCTGGTTATATATAGAATTCCAATTTTTTATTTAACTTAAAAACAGAAAAAGACTTTTTTTGTACAATGAACGATTTTAAAAATCATCAGGTTTTTTATTTTGGTTTATTGACAAAAACTATCTATAAAAAAAATTTGATATAATAGCTTCGACCTTGTCAACTGATAATGAGAAAACGAAATCGGGATAAATACCAATACCTATTACAGGTAAAAGGATAGAAATAGAAATAAATAACTCTCGCGGTCCAGAATCAAAAAAATAAGAGTTTGGGGCATTAAAAAGCTTGTATCCATAGAACATCTGGCGTAACATAGATAATGAATAAATAGGAGTTAATATCATTCCAATTGCCATTACAAAAGTAATTAATACTTTTGTCATTAAAAGATATTTTTGGCTAGTAAGTATTCCAAAAAAAACTATCAATTCGGCAACAAAACCGCTCATGCCCGGTAATGCAAGCGAAGCCATTGATAAGATACTGAAAGTCGTGAATATTTTTGGAATTGCGATAGCCATTCCGCCCATTTCGTCGAGATAAATAAGTCGTATTCTATCATAACTCGTTCCGGCCAAGAAAAAAAGCGCAGCGCCAATAAATCCGTGAGAAATTATTTGTAAAATGGCCCCATTGAGCCCTGTATCGCTTATAGAACCAATTCCTATAATTATGAAACCCATATGAGATACAGAGGAATAGGCTATTCTTTTTTTTAAATTACGCTGACCAGGAGATGTTAAAGCTGCATAGATAATTTGAATTGTGCCCACTATCATCAACCAGGGAGAAAATATAGAATGGGCATGGGGTAATAATTCCATATTGATCCGAACCAACCCATACGCTCCCATTTTTAATAAGATTCCGGCTAAAAGCATACAAGTACTATAATGTGCCTCTCCATGGGTGTCTGGTAACCATGTGTGTAGGGGTATGATCGGTGATTTGACAGCAAAAGCAATAAGAAATCCAATATAGAATATTATTTCCAGGGCTACAGGATACGATTGATTAGCTGATGTTTCAAAATTTAATGTCGGTTCAGTGGAGCCATATAAACCAATACCCAGAACTCCTATTAATAAAAAAACGGAACCTCCGGCAGTGTACAAAATAAATTTTGTAGCTGAATACAAACGTTTCTTTCCCCCCCACATGGATAGAAGTAGATAAACGGGAATTAATTCTAACTCCCACATGATGAAAAAAAGTAAAAGGTCTTGAGAAGAAAATGGTCCTATTTGACCGCTATACATTGCTAACATTAGGAAATGGAATAGTCGGGAATCTCGAGTAACGGGCCAAGCCGCTAAAGTAGCTAAAGTTGTGATAAATCCTGTCAGTAAAATGGGTCCTATAGAAATTCCATCTATTCCCAATCTCCAGTAAAAATCAAAAAAATTGATCCATTGATAATTCTCCGTTAGTTGCATTAACGGATCATCCAATTGGAAATGATAACCGAATGCATAGGTTGTTAGAAGGAGTTCCGTTATGCATATAGATATAGTATACCATCTTATTACCTTATTTCCTCTATGAGGAAGAAAGAAAATTAAGGAACCCGCGGTTATTGGCAAAACTACAACTAGCGTTAACCAAGGAAAATTATTCATAGTAAAAACAAAATAAACTTGGACCAGAAAAACCCGTGCTCGAAATAAATATATTTTGAGCGCGGGTTTTTGTCGGTAAAGGTAAAAAAATCAAATGTATTCGAGTAGGGTTTTCTGGAACGTATTAATAAGCTAGACCCATACTTCGAGTTGTTTCATGCCATAAATAAACGCGAACACTCAAGAAATCCGTTGGACAGGCGGATTCACATCTCTTACAACCGACACAGTCCTCTGTTCTTGGAGCAGAAGCGATTTGCTTAGCTTTACATCCGTCCCAAGGTATCATTTCTAATACATCGGTTGGGCAGGCTCGCACACATTGAGTACACCCTATACACGTATCATAAATCTTTACTGAGTGTGACATTGGATCTATAAATTTTTGAACGTCAGAAATTTTCGATCTAGTAAATTTGTAAATGAATCATATATTTAAACACCAGATGAATCAATAATTTACCAGAAATTTTGAAGCAATCTACTTCTGGATCGACTCGCGCGATAGAGCCAAGATACTTTGATTTCTTACATTTTCGAAAATGTGGATTAGATTTAATGTATGGGCATGTTAATTTGAATTTATGAATATTCTAATTTCTATGATTAATACTACTTATTCAACAAATTCGATTGATTGATACGAGTTGATTTTCTGTTACGATAAATTGACGAAACAATAGCCGGTCCAATAGCTGCTTCAGCGGCGGCAATAGCTATAACAAAAATGGAGAAAATATTTCCTTTTAATTGCCGGCTATCAAAAAAATCAGAAAATGTTACGAAATTTATATTAACCGCATTCAGTATAAGTTCAAGACACATAAGGGCTCTAACCATATTTCGGCTCGTGATCAATCCATAGATACCGATAGAAAATAAGTAGGCACTCAAAACAAGTACATGCTCGAGCATCATTGACTAACTCCTTATCAATTTTGATTCATTTCAATATGAACTGAACAACAATTCAACAGATTCAATTGACTAGAATATAAAGTCCGGAACAAAGGAATATATTTTATTAGTAATAGAT